ACAATTGAACCTTCTCAAACTGTTTCTTTTTAAGAACCAAAAAGATTTGTGCCAGAATAACAGATGCCAAGAAGAAAAAAAGACCTTGGACACGTGATGGGTCTTGAAGTACTATTTCTGCATCTCCCTGACCAAATCCCCCCACATTGGGATTACTCGTTAATGGTTGATCAAGCTTGATGGATTCGCCCTCTGAAACAAGAAGTTCTGGGCCCGGAGGTATAATATCAACGACTAAGTGTCCATCCGATGCATCTGCTATGGTTATTTCATACCCCCCTTTTTCTTTACGTACTATTTTGCTTACTATACCCGATGCTGTAGCATTATAGACTGTATTGTTACTCTTGCTTCCATCGGGATAAATTTGACCCCTTCCCCTATTCCCGCCCACATATATAGGATATTTTAAGAAGTAAACGTCTTTTTGAGTAACGGGATCCGGAGACAAAATAGGAAAGGTGATTTCACTATATTTCTGACCAGGAACAGGACCTATCACAAGAATATTTTTTTTAGTAGGACGATAACTTTGAAAAGAAAGATTGCCCATCTTTTCTTTCATTTCCGGAGAAATACGATCGGGGGGGGCCAATTCGAATCCCTCAGGTAAAATAAGAACGGCCCCTACATTCAAAGACCCCCTTTTCCCATTAGAAAGAACTTGTTTCAGTTGGATATCATAAGGAATTCTAACAACTGCTTCAAATACAGTATCCGGAAGTACCGCTTGTGGAACCTCAATATCCACGGGCTTATTAGCTAAATGACAATTGGCGCATACAATACGCCCAGTTGCTTCTCGTGGATTTTCATAACTCTGTTGTGCAAAAATGGGATACGCATGGGAAATAGATGTCCGAGTTATTACATATATAAATATAATGATCGATACGGAAATGGATCGAGTCATCTGTTCCTTTATCCAAGAAAAGATATTTCTATTTTGCATGGTCCAATCATTGATCCCGAAAATTTCTACAATAAATGGGGTAGGTTGCTAGTAGAGTTCCCTATCCACGATTCTGCTATTTTACCGGAATCCAGGAGGAATTCCCTGGATGGGTAGTATAGAAACATAATGATTAGATTCCTATCATGGAATCATTCTTTAGTCATTCATTGAATGATAAATCACTACAAGTGACGGAGATACACGATTTAAATAACGGAAGATCCAATATTTAAAAATGGTATCTAGAATGACTGGAAAGGTGGAAACAAGGCCGGATATAATTTGATTATTATGATCAAATCCAAAATCCTTGTAGACAGAACCAATCAGTAGTTCCCAACCGTGAGGCGAGTGGAATCCGATACATAAATCCGTTAATAAAAGAATAGAAAAAGCTTTTATTGTGTCGCTTAAGTTATGGATAAATTCCCGAACCCAAGAATTAAGAATAATGAGTTCTTCATTACCCAGAATATAATAACCGCATAGAATAGCGAAACTTATTAGATTTGTCGAAAAGTCTAAAATGGTATGGATATGACCCTCGTTGTACATCTTGACCAATTGTATTGTTTCTTCGTGTATCCCTAGCTTTTGTATATGTGTATCCGGGTACTCCTTTATCATTTCGTCCAAAAGGAATAGTTCCTCGAATTCTATGAATTTTTCTATAACGCCCCTTTCTTGAATATTATTCAAAAAAACTTCAGATTTCCCGGCATTCCACCAATTAGTAACCAAGGATTCCATAATTTTATTAAATAAGAGAGAAATCCACCAGGGCAAAAAAACCATAGTAAGATAGAAAAGGGGGTTGAATGCTTTCTTTTTTGGCATTTTTTATTTGTGAATTGTTAATGAAATCGCCTCATTACTCGACTCTACCCAATACGCTATTTCCATGAAACATGAGTTCTATAACAAGGTATTGAATCCATAGACCGACCCCCCCCTTTTTTAATTCATTGGTTAGTTCTTGGATCTGGAAACAATCTTTTTTTTTTTCTTATTTCTTCATTCGAACCAATTCCATCCTCTTTTCGATGAATGCCCGAACGAATCATTTCAAGAAATTCATATTTTTTTTTTCGGGGCCAAAGAAACCCCTTAGATCCATTATTTGGAAAAATTTCGCTGGCTACCCATAGCCTTGGAATCGCGGAGGGAAATTTCGGAAAAATATTGCTATGATGAAATAAAAAAGGAGTAGCAAAAAAAGAGAGAAATAAAATAAGAGGCATAGAATGGTTATAGTTATAAACGATCTAATATCTTTTTTTTGCTCCTTAAAAAGGAAAATAAAAGATAACAAAGAAACATCGATTGACAAAACAGAATTCCATTATATACAAGATATGATCCATCTATATCTAACATATCCATTCCAAAATATTGGGCCAAAAAAGAGGAATTCTAATTCTATATGTTCGGATATAATATATGTGAGGAATCCATACTTCACTTAGTGTTACTAGTATGAAAAAAGTATTTTGGTGGACAAAAACAACTTCACTTTGTTTTCTGGTTGTTCCATATGCGTCTGCTTTTGCTCGAATGAGCGCTCTAAAAAAACGGAAGTTGTTCTATAACAACAAATAGAAATCGAATTAACGAGTTCCTTACTCAATGCCGCAAAAGCATTCATTCTTCAATTCATTTCAAAATACTTCAATTGGTACGCGCAAAAAATAGGCCAATTCTGCAGCTTTTTGTTCAATTTCTCTTGGAGTCAAATTCTCATCAGTACGAGTCAAGGGAACGGCACCCCGACCTCTGATTTCCATATAAAGTACACGCCGAGGATAAATGCCTTCTTTAACCTCTATTCTAATCGACTGAATATCTTTCATAAGGAATTGAAGTAGGATTCGACGATTTCTTCCAGGGAATCCCCAGCGGAAAATACACACTATTCCTTTTTTTCGATCAAATCTATCATAACCACTCCCTACATTCCACGAAATTGTACACCACAAATAGGAGCTAATGAACAGACCCGCGATTCCATAGAAAGACATCACGATCCCTTGTGGAAAAAAAAGGATTTGCTGAGAAGGAAATAAGGCTATCAGATTCCTACCAAGGTAACTAGAAGTTCCAACCAATAAGAATCCTAGTGAACCTAAAAAAAGGATACAGGCCCAACAGAAATTGCTTGTTTTTCGAGACCCCGTTATAAGTTCTATCCATATACGTTCTGATCGCCAGTTCATACTAGATCCAGTTGTTTCATTTTATTGGAATTGAGAGAATAACCCAAATGCATTTGACTTTCTTTTTGTTCCCGAAGTAACTCCCATCAACTAGAACTATTATTATGATGTGAACCATTAGGAGTAATTCATCGAATCCGTTAGATATAAAAAAAAGAGCCCCTTCCTATGATCCCACTATGGATATCTACCTACATATAGATACCTTTACTTTCCATTTCATACATCTGCTGACCCATTTAAAAATGGATCGAATGCATTTATCTATATGATGTCATGTTTTCGCGTGCATAACAGCTCTTTCATTTGTGTTCGGAAGAAGACACACGTTGTACCCTATTCCACTAACTAAATAGGTATAGATATCGGTATTATGATCCAAGTACAGGTCTTGAAAAACAAAATGGATGGATGAGATTGGGTCCCATCAAATCTAGGCAATCTTGTTTTTTTGAACATGAAGAAATAGAGAAGCCATTGCAATGGCCGGAAATACTAGACCTACTAAAGGCACAAAAAAAGCGGGTAAGTTGAAAGTTGTCATAGAATAGAATGGATACCTCGATTTAATATTTGTACCTGTTATAAAGATATCTTATGATAAGTATATCTATTCTCAGTATATAATAATAGATATAGGTACAAGAAAGGTAGAACTAAATAAGCGTACCTATTCACCCTTATATATTTATTATATTATTATCGTTCGGCTTATACTTATCTTCTAATTCTAAATAAAGTTAAGACCAAAAAAGTTTCTTACAAGTTATCAAAGGATTCGTTAGAATCCGACCCAACAGGGATTCCGAGTAAATAAAAAATAGAAGTTAAGTTATCGGGGAATTCTAGTATAGAAAAGCAAAAATGCAAAATTCCTATTCCTTTTCTCTATTTTCTACATTTGAATTATTAAATACAAGTATTTAGTTTCTAGTAATCAAACAAAGTAAAAAAAAGAAACTAACTGAATTAACTACTTGATTTCAATTGAATTTTGATTCAAGGGAAAGAAACCGTGAAGTTGAAATAACTCACCCAGAACACCTTTTAAAGGATTACGTGGTACGATTGGGTCGAATAAGCCCTTATCGAATAAATACTCAGCTTCTTGTGAACCCTCCGGTACTTCCTTATTTAATGTTTGTTCAATTACTCTTTTACCCGCAAATGCAATGTAGGCATTAGGTTCGGCAATAATGATATCTCCTAACATACCAAAACTGGCGGTCACTCCACCGGTTGTAGGAGATGTAAGGATTGATACGTAGAATAACTTTTTATTTGATTGATAATTATATGAAGCTGAAGATATTTTAGCCATTTGCATCAAGCTCAAACTTCCTTCTTGCATGCGCGCTCCTCCGGAAGCACACACTATAATAAGAGGCAGAGATCTATTAGTAGCATATTCGATCAAACGGGTGATTTTCTCGCCTACTACGGATCCCATACTGCCCCCCATAAACTGAAAATCCATAATCCCAATTGCTATGGAAATACCGTTTAGTTGACCTACGCCTGTTTGAACAGCCTCAGTTAACCCCGTATTTTTTTGATAAGAATCAATACGATCTTTATAAGGGTCCTCCTCCGAATGAAATTCAATGGGATCTACGGAAGCCAAGCCCTCATCCATAGCATCCCAAGTGCCTGGATCCATCAAAAGTTCGATTCTTTCTGAACTGTGCATTTTCAAATGAAATTCACAATGTTCACAAACATTAAGTTTTAACCTCAAAAATCTCTTATAATTTAATTCATTACAATCTTCGCATAGAACCCAGAAACGCTTGTAGAAAGGACTTCCATTTGTCATATCATTATCACTTCCGTTTGTCATATCGAAATCACTTCCGTTTGTCATATCGAAATCACTTCCGTTTGTCATATCGAAATCACTTCCATTTGTCATATCGAGATCGTCACGATCATCATCGCTTCCATTTGTCATATCGAAATCACTTCCAATACTATTTACACTTTCATTACAAATGGAACTATAAATACAAATGGAACTATAAAAGTAACTATCAATATGGATTTCAGAACGAAGATAATTCGTAATGCAACTAGTAATGTGATTATTCCAACTAGATTGAGTATCATACATGTAACGATCATAGTAGTGATTGTCGCTCTTAGACCCATCATTCAGATAACTAGAAAAAAAACTTTTCAGTTCATTCAGAAAAGAACGATCATCTTCAATTTCAAAAATCATATTTTCAATATCAAAATATATGGAATAATTTTCACCATTACTATTATCCCTAACTAAAACATCAGAGATCAAATTCCGAATGTCGCTGACGCCGAATAAATGATCAACATTATTAGAGCTGTCACTATCAACCCCATTGGTATTTCCAATTCCAATGGGGCCAATACCTTCTAGCGATTTACTTAGCCCACGCCCGTGTTCTAATTCCTCCTTAGACAACATCCAATTGAACCGCCGTCTTTCCATGGAGACTTCCCCCTATTTGAATGAAAATACAAGAATTTGGAATAGATAAATAGCCATTCCATGGGTAATCATTTTTGTTAAATCGGAGTGTGTGCGATCTTAGTAGATTTTCTAAAAGAGAAACCATTCCAAAAGAGAACCTATGGAGTAAGTAAGAATATCACTTACTCCATAGATTCTATTTGTCTGAGTTGGGGTATTCTTATACTTCGAAACCAAAGGGATCCGTATCTCAGTCGACGGACTCTTCATCCGAAGAGTCGTCCAAATGGGATTTCGGAGTTCCCCAAGTATAAGTCCCCAGATAATTTTCAATGGTTTCACAGATAAAAAACAGTATGTCAGGCCATTCTCTGTTCCAGAGCTCCGGGTCGTCTTCGTTTAAGATAGGCACTGTAGTCACGTCTTGTAAATATTTCGTTAACCATTTAACGAAATATGGAAAATCTTGAAGGGGATTCGGATCCAATTCGGCGGACTCTTCATCCCAAGAGTTGTCTGAATGGTATTCCAAAGTCCCATTCTGTTTCCAAGTATTTAGATACGTGGAAATGGTTTGACATATCGTTAATAAAAGCTCTCTGTAAGACCGTTTGTACCGGAACTCCGGGTCCGCTTTGTTTACGACCGCCGCTGACCGTAAACAGAGCATTAACCATTTCATGAAATGGTAAAAATATTGAAACCCATTTTCCGGATCTGGACTAACTGGGCCATTGACTATGAAAGTCATTTTTTTGCCTCCTTTTTTTTTTAATGATAAGTCGAATCCTAGATGGGGAAGTAGTAAGAAGGTGGCACACCTTCTCAATCGAACAAAATGCGATTGTCGATGATTTCTTTTTTTATTCTATTCTACTTTTTTATTCTATTATACTTTATTATACGATGATTAGTATTAACATAACGAATTAACCCGATTTGCCTGATGTAAAAGTATAGGGTAGAGCTTGCTTGGGCAGTTATTGTATGAGGTCTACCCTATCTTAGTAGATAAAAGAGAAACCATTCCATGAGTTTGGTTGGGCTTCTCTCGGTGTCATAAAAAGACCCCCTTCCATTATTAATATCAGCCAATGAATTTCATATACAGGTAAAAACTAAAATATACAATGAATGTATAATGGATTCCATCCATAGAACTCACCCCCCTTTTTTTTGAGTCATTTTTTTTTATTCTTTGTATGATAATACTTTATTATATGATGATTTATTATTATACTTTATTATAATATACTTTAATTTTATTATTATACTTTATTATACGATGATTTATTTTATTGAGAGAATAACCCAAATGCATTTGACTTTCTTTTTGTTCCCGAAGTAACCCCCATCAACTAGCACTTGAACCATTAGGAGTAAGTGATATTCTTACTTACTCCCTAGATTCTCTTTGGCTGGGTTATTCTTTTTCTTAGAAACCAAGGGGATGGGGATCCCGTTCGATTTTTTCGTCAGAATAAGAATAATCGAAATAGGATGGGAGGTCCAAGTCCAAGACGGCATTTTCGTCCGCTACAGCATCAACAATTCCATATTTTTGTGCTTCTTCTGGTGTCATAAAAGAATCCCTTTCCAGGTCTCTGTATACAGCCCAAAGGGGTTGGCCCGTTTTTTGTACATAAGTCCATGCAATGGTTTTGCGGGCGTCCAAAAGCAGGCTCAATTCTAATAGAGCCTCGTCCGTTTGTGACCGACGAAAGACACCAAAAGGTTGGTGCATCATTATCTTAGCGTACTCGAGTGCTAGACGTTTGGGAGGTGTTCCTCCGAGCAGCATGAAAGATCCCAGTGAAGCGGCTAATCCGAGGCATATTGTATTTATATCCGGATTCGCACCTTGGATCATATCAAAAAGGCCC